TGTTAGGCTGCAGTCTTGTAGTCAGTGGATGGGAGGTCTTCCATTCCAGAAGAGATTTGAATTTGACTCTTTCTCCCACTTATCATCTCTCTGCGGGACTTGTTCCCTCTTCAACTCAGCGCTTTATATTTATAGATAGGCATTTTTATTGAGAATGCTTTAAGGTCCCACCCACCTTACCTTTAAAAAAAAAAAAGTAGCCGAGCCGAAGGAGCTCTCACAAATAGAATTTGAGTACCACGGAGAAAAGCTAGCTGGATAAACAAGACAGGGATCGCCCGCTCGGCAATGCTACCTTGGGGAGGAGACAAAACACTTTAATAGAACATTGAAACTCATATTTCAAATTTCCGATATATGAACAAGATTACTATGGAAGAGTTGGTGAACATTGTTTTGACTCATAGCTCTAAGATGACTAGCATGAATGAGCCAGCTTCAACACCACCTAGACTCTTAATCATAGACAGACTTGCACTGACCTCAACATAAAAGGATGAACCTGGTCCGTCTATTTGTACGCATTGGCTTAACTCACTCCCCTAGACACTGTAAAGAACATATAATGAAAACTGCCTGGTAAGGGCTGTACAAGGGAACGATAAGGGGGTTTGATAAGAAAGAGTTTGGGAATGTCCCGCTTAGTTAACAAACATTGAGTTTAGAGTCGGGACAGCATGAATACGAGACTATTGAAGTGAAGTTTGGAATCATTGTGGTTTTCTATCTTCAGATTACCAAATCACCAAGGCCTTTCAGCGATTCGACGCGCCCCCCCTAAGCTAGACGACCTGACCTCAGAGAGAATAGAATGAGTCGCCCTAGCCTTAGTCTTACTAAGAGTTTGAATTGCTCTGTAGGATAGTAGGGCGAATGAATTGCATTAGTGCGATTTGGCTAGCTGAATCGCCCAGCGAACAAATCGCCTCCTTACTATCTTAAAAAAAAGCGGACCCGCGCGAATCGCGTCTTCGATCTTGCATATATGCATATAAAGAAATATAAATATTATTTCTTTATCAATATATTTGATTTAGATTCGTAATTAGCTGCACATGAAGAATGGCAAGACATTGAAAGAAGGGGTTCTGCACGAATGCCCTGTTGAGAAAAACTTCAAATTGAATAAGATAAGACCGATCCCATGAAGGAAACGGGCATTCAAACAAGAGTTTCAGCTTGGCTATGTTCCCTCTCGAACAGCTCTTTTCGCAATCAGCAGTTTCGTAATAGACTAGGCTGTTAGCAGGATTCGCAGGCGAGACAGATGAGGAGCAATTTCATTATGTGCTAAAGGCTGCGGAATATTGTAATTTGAATTTATGTAAACGAATACTCCTAAAAGAAAAGACCTATCGCATCAGCTTGAAGATGCAAACCAAGACCTGGAGGAGGAGAATCCCACTCCATAACACTGTCGACTTGTCTAGAACCCAGCTTAGCCAGATGATCTGCGCATTGATTACCCTCACGCAAAACATGCTGAACCCGAACTTGCCAAGACCGATGAAGCAGGAGATGAATATCACCAATGAGAGACCAATAGGGATGGAAACAGCTACAACCTTTCTCAATTAAAAGAAACAGCTTCCAAGGAGTCCGATTCCAGAATGACAAGTCTGAACCCACGCTGCCAAGCCTCGGAAAGACCAAATCTGATTGCCATAAGCTCAGCAAGCATGTTGGTAGAAGTACCAATATGACAAGAAAAGCCAACAATCCAATTTCCACTTCTACCTCGAAAAATGGCACCAAAACCCGCTAAACCAGGATTTCCAAGCGAAAAAACCACATTAACCTTAAAAAAATCCCGAGGAGGCGGACACCAACTAACCAAGCGAGTACCTGAAGCAGGAGCATCTGCAGGCGTATCAAGGGCCAGCTTACAATGCATGAGAAGAGTGCGGACAAACGTAATTTTACCCTGAAACGTGCGTCGCTTCCCTTGAAGCACCACCTCATTCCTAAATTTCCATATGCTCCAACATAGAACCACAAAAGAAGAGGCATGATCAAACCTATGCTCATAGGTATCCAACCAATCTGTAAGCGACAACTGAAAGAAACTTAAAGGAGGATGAACAGGAAGCAGATTAAACCAAAGAGGCCTGACAAAAGAAAAGGACAATCCCGAAGGAGGTGTAGGCTAGATTCTGGATGCAAGTGATGGGGCCTAGTCTCATTGTCTATAAGAAGATAACGATCTGAACCTTGTTGGGTTCTTGATTGAAATGGGACCAGTAAGACTACCCACCACTGGACTTGCTTTGCTCTCGATCTGCTCGTTCCCACCTGTCTTCAACCAACCCTAGTTTTTTTCATTTCAGGCACCTCCCTATTTCAAATTCAAATTAAAAGGTCGCCTTTAGTTTGAGTTTGAGTTTTCGTTTTCGGTCAGTTACTCAAAGCACTTCGCCGAGGTCCCCTGCAGCTAACATTTTTATCGTATTCATCATTCTATCTACCCTTCTGCTATAATATTATTCCTATAATGCATTCTATGTATTTCTAAGGCTTATTCCTTTTCTTATGTCTATCTTTCTTACCTTTCTTCTGCTCACGAGCGTTTCCGGATTTCCTAGTTCACGGGCTGTGGTGAGGACCGACTTGAACGCTACACTATTAAAGATCCCACCTCCAATAGTGCATAATTCAAGTCATGCAGGGCGCTCGAAGAAGTTTCTGCTTGGATTCCCCATTCATCCCTAGTGATGAACCAAGCGACTCATTACCCATTCCTACTAGTGAGTTTGAGCCCGCCTCAAACTGATGAGTCAAATCCTATCATCCTTTCATCCGATAAGCCGTATCATCACTCCTCTCGCTATGCTCGAGCTGCTTCGCTCGTTCAGTAATCCTCTAAGCTTCTGCTTTCAGACTTCGACGTAACTCCTTGAATACCAGACTTTTGAAAGGAGAGTTCGGTTCCTATTGAGTCAGCTGTGGGATGCTTAGACGGTAGTTAACGAGTGAAAGCCAGCCCTACTAAAAAACAGAAGCTGGCTAGTTCGAGCTTTTCCTGGGAAGTTCTCTTTCGACTTATTATATATATATAAAGGCAAGAGTCGCTTTCCTCAAAGCTTACAGCTAGTCCTAAGCTTCCTTCTAGGGAGTGAAATCAAGTAGTGAATTGAATCACTGAGAATTCTGTGCATACAAATTTCTTTCTTTTCTTTTCTTTCATCTTCCTTCCGGATTGACTCTTGCTTTTCTGAATTATCCTATGTGATGGTCAGAGATTACCTGTGCTGTGATAAAGTAAGTAAGAAAGCTAGAGATAGATATAAAATAAAGCTTAGACCAGCAGGCGGCCAGTAAGGATGAGATTTTATAAAAGCAGGCGCAAGGCATTAAAAAAGAGTCTTAAAATTGGACAATAAGGTAAGCTATTTCATTTAGAAATATACGTTATTCGAAGCCAGCCCTTCCTTCGCTCACTTCTCAGGTATTGGCCTGCTGAAGGAGTCTTCGAGAGCCAGAGCAGGGGAAGGACAAGAGCTATTTTAAGCCAGTCAGCTCTCCGAGCAATTAGTTTGAAAGCGGAATCAGGAAGTAAAATGAGAAAACAAACTGTTTTCTTTCCGGAAGTTCACTTGGCATACTCTTGTCAAGCATCACATCTCTTTCAATCAGTTGAAAGCTTGAAGGCGCAAGGGGACTGATTATACTCCCTAGAGATTCAAGTATTATTGCTAGCAGGGGATTCTGATTAAAATGTCCCATCTCTTGCGAACAGGGGATTCCTCGAAAACACTAGCAATTGATCGGAGAATAACTAGGAGAGAAAGAACTAGGAAGAAATAACTCTAGCAACAAGGAAAGAGAACTCCTAAGAGTAAGAGCAGCCCTTCGTGTAGGAAGGTGTAGGAGCGAAGCCACTCTTGCCCCTTCTTCCACTAGTCTTAGAGCTAGGAACTGGGAAAGAGTAACCGAGAAAAGGCATGAATGAAGGAGGTTTCTAAGGAATGAAGGAGCCTAGTCTATTTGAGGCGGGATGCCCAAGAATAGAAGTAGCCATATGCCGAAAATCGTCTTCTGTGATGTCAGGGAGAAATCGTCTGCTCACTTACGACAAGAGGGCATTATCTGCCATTGATTCTAGCACAACCGATTCGATGTCAAAGGACAAAGGAAAGGCGACAAAAGCTCTTATTCCAACAAGCCCAGAAAAGAAAGAGGAGAAATTGGCTTAATTCTTACCGATGATATTACTAGTTATTCCGACAACAGCTTATGATATCACCCTTTTTAAATTGAAATTGAAATTTAAAGGCTGCAGGGATTTCTATTTAAGAGCCGGGTGAGCAATTTCGTGCCTGGTATTCCTTATTTTTTTGATAGCACAGGTGATCCCTAATAAAAAAAAGCTCGCTTCACTAACAAAGATAGAATGAGTAAGAAAGTCGCTTCAAGCTCAGTTAGTCGTGGAGTGATTTCAGGAGGGTTGGGTTGACGCAAAACGGATTCGAGGTCCTTTGTCGACATGGTTTCAAGCATATTTCTATATAGATCTCTTTCTTTATTTTGGCTTAGAATTATTATTGAATTTCTTTTCAGAATCACACACCTTATGTAGTTACTATTTAAAACATAGGAAACCCTAGTCGAATAGAATTCTTCTTATTATATACCTTTTTCATTACTATTACATCTGTAAAAATACATAGTAAAAGGAAGGTTCTCAATCTGCCTGATCCTGAAAGGATGCATAGTAAGAGAGGAGGAAAGGAGGATTAGAATTACGATTACGCCTTTACTAGTAGCATCTTCTTTTCCTGCTACTCTAGCTATTCTAGAAACTAAATAAAGCCTTCACTTCAAGCTTTGTTTGGGGTGGCCTTTCTTCTTTTGCGGCGTCTGAACTTTTTGAATTCAAAAACCCTTGTTGCTAGACTTTCAATATTGCTAATATCGAGCAAAGAAAAGAGTTTTCTTCTGACTTTTTCTAAAATAAGTCCTAAGTATAAGTACCCGGGGTACTCTAACTCTCTTTTTTTAAGACTAAACCCAGGTAATTGAATAGAGTAGATTCTTACCAAACCAAACAAGCCGTTCCATAATATATAATATATAATATAATAGGCTCCACGAAAGTAATGTTTGTTGGCAATAGGCTGAAGCCCTTTATTGAATTCATTCTCGTATCGGATCAGAAAATAGCTCTGCCTTACAAAACAAAGAGTGGTTAGCTGAAGTGGATTCTCTCTTTTGTAGTAGTAGTAGATGCCGAACCTGCTGTGCCCCATTGACTAAGAAGGGGGCGGGCGTTTGAGGCTGAGGAAAAGGGGTTGAAATGGTGGCGGAGAAGTTTGCTGGTAGAGTTGAGGAGTCTGGGAGACATTGTTTACATGAGGAGGTGCCAGCTGGTTGAACACCGGATAAGAGTAAGCAGGAACCACCTGCAGTGCTTGTTGATTCTTACTGCGAGGCCTTGCCATTGAGTAAGCGCTTGAAGTCAGCTCTTTTCATTGAAAGATCCGGTCTAAGCTAAGCTGCAAGATAGGCTAGAGTCAGAGTTCAAACCACTTCTTTCAATAAAATAAGGTCAGGCATTGACTAATTAGTAAGTCGACTAATTAGTAAGTCAGCTCGAAAGAAGTCAAAGCGGAATAAAGAAGTACTTGCGTATAATAAAGACAATAAAGAATGGCATGAAGGTAAGGACTCAATTTCAATCTAGTTCATCTGGATTGAGAGTGGCTATAATACGGAATATCCGGTCTTCCAGATCCGCTGCTAGCTGTCCTTCCTAAGCAGTTGAATGAATCCCGAGAGAAAGCACTACACTACTTGAATCTTTGTGAACTAGAACAGCTACCGAGATGGTTGACTTTACGGAATGAAACTAGTGAAGTTTGCCTAGAGGCTTCAAGCTAGAAGGAAATAGTTAATAGCACTTGCAAGAGGAGGGAGTAGTGATTCAAGTTCAAACTACTAATAGAGCGAAGTCGGTGCTTGATTCAGTCAGTCAAGGCATTGAATCAAGTCTTTCTTTAGAGCTCATCTGGACTGATTAAATGTTAGAAGAAACTAGGCAATCAAGCAAAGAAAGAAGGCAAGCAAAGAAAGAAGGTTTTTCTGTCTAGGTGTCGTCCTCGTGTGCATCAAGGAGCGGAGGGATCAATGCTGGACACGGGATGAAAGTCAGAGTGATCGACCGGACTGAATTTCAAAGGCCAAATTAGGTCGAAAACCAATACCTCACTCTGACTAGATAGACACCTACCTTCATTCCACCAAACAAAGGTAGACAATACTGCTCTATCGGTAAGGCTACCAGAAATAATGCTATGTAAAGTTATATAATGAACAGGTACTATATGCTATAGCTAGCAGCATAGGCACACCTCTGAAGATAGACTACCACATCTTCTGGGCTTCAAGGGAAGAGAGAGTGATAGGCCGGGCTTCATGTCAAGGGAAAGAATGTATATCAAATCCTAGTTAAATTAGCTCTGGAAGGTAGATGTTTATGGTATGGAATAGGACAAGTGGTGATAGCGGTTCCTATTCTGTTTGTCCTGTCCCATCGCTTCTTACGGATCTGCCTTAGAAGGAGGTGACCTGCGCTGCACCAAGGCCAATGAGGAACCTCAAAGGCATAGCCTCTCCTCTCACTAAAGATACCTTTCTGAGCTCTCTTTCTCTCAAGGAAAACAACTTTTTTTTCAGGAAGATTTCTACTTGTTAAACATGTCTTATCTTCTATTCCTGTTCAAATACTGGCAGCTATCTTAATCACGACGTTCTTAAAGGTTGGGTTGGAGAGCTTGCCAATCAACGTGATGGGTATTCCAGCGATCTTAGGATCAATCTCTTAGCTTGAAGTGAAGGGCCTTTGATAATGAATCCTAAGGCAAAGAGTAGGCAAGTAGGGAAGAAGCCTGGAAGCGGAGTCTTTTCCCTCTAAGCTGGAACAAGGGCTTTCCCGACATCGATACTTTGATCTTAGCCTTAGTTGCGAGTGTCACTTCAGCATGATGGCTTTTCCAAATTCGATAGCCAAAACCTTTCTATTAGTTAAGTAGCGGAAGAGCTGCTTTAGGGATCTCTGTTTATACTTTCTCCGAATTCCTTAGCTTCAGGTGTTGGAGAACATAACCTATTCTTCTTCGGAAGTGTCCCTATTTGTATTTGTGAGTTGGCTGACACCAGTGTCTCGTAAGCGTTCCCACCGGGCTGCTGCCACGATTAACTTCAACGTGAAGAAGGGGCCGTGAGCGCAAGGCATTTGGATGTCCAGTTTTCGAAACGGAGAGAGGGGGATCAATTGGCCGGTATGGCTCTATGTCACATTTTCTACGCGTAAGTCTATTAAATCAGAAAAGAAATCCCTTGGATAGAGATCTAGCGGACAAGCCTCTATGGACGTTACTTTGGATTGATAAAATTATATATTGTTATAAATCGACTTATCCCTAACCTAAAAGTGGCACAATTCCCTCTGATGAGCAGCAGGATGTTGATGTCCGAAATATATTCCTGACGTGAAGCGAAAGATGCACCGATTGATTCTGATCGCCCTTTGTTGTTTTCTCGGTTGGAACCCCCAAGTCATGGTTTTCAGCTGTCTCTTTCGCCTATTAATATTAATATTAATATTAATATTGGCCGGCATGGTAAGCAAGTATAATTGCCTCCTTCCTTCCTACGCTGACGAATGCTTGGCCTCCTTCTAGTCGCTCCGATTTCATACTGTCTCGGTCGTATTTCTTTAATTGGATTAGCAGACCCTACTCTTGAGGGGAGGGGGAGTCTGAGGTCAGGGGTCGGTGCTGATTTTCCTGATGTTACTGATGTTGTTGATTTTTCTTTCGCTAGAGTGTGAATCATAGGCCGGGTGTAATTATATAGATATCATACCATAATCTATAGTCTGATATCTAGTGGAGTAGCCTCTGTGTCACATATACTGGGCGATTTAGTTCGTTGGGGACACGTGGGCCAAGAAGCTCTAGGCAATTCTCACGATCACGGTCGATCATGGTTCAACTCCATGTCGTGAAAGTGAAACCAATCATTTCTTTCATCAACATCAACGAATCACTATCTCTCTTTCATCGGTAGCCTTGCTTTAATAAAGCTTTATCCCGGGCTTTGTTTATTTGTGAAAGCAAATTAAGAGAAGTGAAGTGGGAGGTGATTCCACCAACGGTTCCTCTTCCAGGTCAGGTAAGAAGAGATATTCAAAATCGCCTATTTTATCCCATCAACTGAGAGAGATTATTTCATAGGTAATTATTAGTATATGGGGTCTATGTGGTTCTTTATACATTGATTTCTGGTCTTTGTTGACCCCTTATATTAAGTTAAGTAAGGGGATTACCTTCTGAGGATCCTAAAATAAAGGTGCTTTAGAAAACCAGGAATCGGTATTTGAACCCCGTCTACCATTTACATACCAGGAAGGAGCAGTCCATAGACGGACTCAGCTACAGCAATAGAGAGCGAGCCTAGGCAATGGGAGGTTCGCATTTGCCCAAAGAAGTGCTTTAGTAGCAGAATTTGAAAAGGAATTGATCGTGATAAGTACAAAAAGAATAAGATAGGGAGAGCAATGGATGACTTCCCAAGTAGTTGGTTAGCTCGTGCATCATGGGCAAGCGTGACCTGATCCGTGGTCAATTAAGACCAGAGAGAGCTCTTTTTTCTTGCATCAGCTATGAGAGAGCCGGTAAAGCAGTTGACATACAGAACCCTGAACCATGAGAATTGCCGCCTAGTAAAAGATACCCCGCGTCAAACATTTTGCTGCCAACCAAAACCGATTTCCTTTCTTTCCCAGAAAGCTCGGTAAGAGAGACGGTTGCACCTTGCTCTTCTGAGGCATTTATTTCACTAGCCTTTTTCTTGACACAGCCTTCCAGCTTCACTCCATCCCTAGTAGATTAGAGCACTGAAAGGGGGAGGAACTTCATTGCATCTCTTGGTTCGAGAAAAAAAAAAAAGAAAGGTTAGAACTCATTCGTTGTGGATTTCCACCAACTGCTAATGCCTAATTGTCAAAAAATCCGTCCCAGATAGAAGAACTCCACTTTGGCGGTGGGCTTAGACTAGTCCCCGTCTTCCTCGCCAGTAGCTTTCAAAGGGTTGAAAGCGAGTAAGAGCTGCAAGCGAATTCAGAATTCTCTTACACGATCAAGGCAGGTTTTAGAGAGAATAGCCGGCCCCGACCGCTTCAAAAGCAAAGCGGGGCTGCTGGAAAGATTCCTATAGCGGGGAATCCATCGCCGTTCAGGAACAAGCTGAACGGATCTTTTCCGATATTCGTCTTCGACGAATTCGTGAAGCGGATATTGATCAATATCAGTTTGTACCGGAGGGGGGAGGGGTAATCCCTTTTCCCTTAATCCTGCCTGGGAAGAAGAGATTGACGATTTAGCTCTAAGAGCAAATTCTAATGATCTCGACGTAAATTCAAAGTCAAGGCCTTGCTCTTAAACTATCACCCTGAAAGAAGATACCCAAGTTTGGTGATACTTGAATTTTTTCCCTTGTCCTAACTGGCCAGTCAGTATTTGGTGGTTTCAGAGTGAGTTCGTTGAAACGGGATACCCGTGCCGATAGAATCTCTGGATTCAAGTGCTCGGTCAGATATCTTTCCCTTTATAAATAGAAATCGGCTTTCTGCCTTTATTCGGCTAAGTTTTAGCTTTAGCGTTGGGACTGAACACTTAGGGCATGAAATGCCGGATAAGCATAGAGTGGGGTTGGGGTATGCATTCAATGCCTAGTCGGCTGCCATAGAGTGGGCATAAAATGCCAAGTCGGCTAAGCATGCCATATCGGTCTGAGAAGTATGACCTTAGAATACGATATTAGAATAAGCATGAAATGCTAAGGGAAAATCGACTTGAAAACCATTTTCAATCTCAATGGTGTCAGTTTCGCACGAGCTCATGGGCTAAGAAAACATTTTCCATCGAAGTTCAGTCCAATAGAGAAAGACCATGGTGGTACGACTATCGAGTGGTCCCTAAGAGCTCTGAGGACAGTAGCTCTGTCTCTAACTAATATGAAGGGGCTTTCCAGGAAAGGGGGCTTTCCTTTCTTTCTTTCAACTCTCTTACTGAAAGCGATTGCCTGAATTCAAATTAAGGCTATGAAAGTGAATTCAAAGGGTTCTTGATCTCTTGGAGCAGAACCGAAGATTACCTTATCGGGGGCCTAAACTCCAGTTTTCAGCTTAAAGACCTCTGGGGATTGATTCATAGGATACTGCTCTTAGTCCTCTTTGGATGTATTTCCACTGCCTATTGTAATGATATAAAGCATTCATCCCTGAATGCCCAATGAGGAGTTTGAGTTCAATCTCTGATTGATCTTTCTTTGCCTTATACCGAATTCTATCCCAAAAATGCACTCCTCTCCCTATTTCAAATTAAAAGGTCGAGTAGACTAAAGAGACTGGAAATAAGTATATGCTTACTCATACGTAACTAGAAAGCCGTAGGTCCTATACCCCTATCTCACGATTCAAAGCCTTTCTTGGTGGATTACCTTATCGGTACCCTAAACTCAGGTTTGATAGACCTACGAATGCAGCTCTTATCTTTGGACTACGGCATTACACGGCATTCTACAATGAAGAGAGGGATCGGAGATTGATCGCAGTAGCTGGTAAGAAGAGAGATTTTGATTCAGGAAAGGGTCTTGCTATTAACATCTTTCTTGCTTTCGCTACGACCCCTTTGGAACTAGTTCAAATAAGGTCCTCTTGGAACTCTTCTGCGTGCTGCCGGTCTTCCCCTCGCGTGGGGTTCGGGAAGGCCTAATCATTTCATAGGAAGAGCCGAACCGGGCTCCTAACCTTAGGGAACTTCAGAAAGGAAAGGATGAGCGGATATCAGTTCTTACTTGATCATCGTCGCAGACGCGGATCGCAAATGAAGGTCCTTGCTTAGGACATTAACACCTGACCTACGCCTTCGAGAAGCGAGACCTACTCCCATGAAGCCCTCTCTTAGTGACGGTCTCGTCAACAACCGCAGGGGTTATGCGGATTCTGACTCGATCTTCCTAGAATCGCTTTTGAACTTGTTTTAAATTTCAATTTAAAAGGCTGCATTCCAAAATATCATAAGAGAAGAATGCTATCTCTCTAAGTTGTTTAGCTATTCTCATTGACTTCTTTCGATGGTATGCAGATTTGAAAGGAGGAAGACTCAGGAGGCCAAGCTAGAAAGAATTTTTCTCACGTCTGATAGACAGATAACCATACGAGCAAGAGTAGCTACCGTACGAGTGTAATACTTAAAAGGAGACCAAGAGATAGGAGGGAGACTCAACTAGCAGACTGGGAGTGAGGTGAATATTCCAGTTAATCTGGCTAAAGGAAGGAAGCGGTTAGGCTAAGACTCCGTTACCGAAGGAAGAGCATTATTTATATTTAGGGCACGCCAAATAAAATGTCTCACCTTTGGGGGGATGTTGAGGCTCCACACACCATGCCATTTAACTTTAACAACATTTTGAGTTCCTGATGACGTACCTGGGCTGGTCAAAGCTGGTTGCAGCATGAGGAGATGATATGCACTACGGACTGTGTATGATCCCGTCTTAGAGTACTGCCACACTAATTTGTCCTGGGGTTGTCGGGGACTAAGATAAAGTTGTTTAACCTGTGCTACTTCAAAAGAAAAGGCAGCAGGACCTGTTCTAACAAGGGGATATTCCAACCGAGACCATCCTCTTGCAGTAGAGAGTCAACTGTTGCATTCTCGTCCAGCAGGTTCGACCGAGACCATACCCGAAAACCACACTGTTTAGGTAGCCAACCATCTTTCCAAATCCTCACACTTCTTCCATTCCCAATCCGCCAACATAAACCCTTGTGGAGAACCTGTCTAGCCGCGTGAATACTTCTCCAAGTGTAACTCGGGTTGTAACCGAGAGAGGCCTGCATGAAATCGGAAGACGGATAGTACCCGGCTTTGAGAACTTGAGCTAGCAAAGAATCTTCATAATGCACTAATCGCCATCCCTGCTTAGCTAACATAGCCAAGTTGAAATTGTGAATTTGTCTGAACCCCATACCACCTTCCTTCTTCGACTTGCATAGCGACTCCCAATTAATCCAGTGAATTTTTCTCTGATCATCCTTGTGTCCCGTTTCGGATGAGCATTTCAATTTCCCTACATAGAGATAGTGGCAATTCAAAACAGCTCATAAGGTAGGTTGATAGGCTTAAAGTGCCAAATAAGGCATTCTATCAGACTCTGGATCTTGAATTGCTCTTAACTTAGCAAAATGTAAAGCTCTTCCTCCAATCCCTTAGGGCTAGGACATATGTTGAAGGTAATTATCCCCTTCTAGTACCAATCCGGTCCATGTGCTGGCTTGGCATGGAAGGACGGCTACCTTTTTCGCAGCCATAACTCTTCCCTAAGCATTGAGCTTACGCGAACGAAGCCTCCCAGTCTTTCATCAGGCTACCCCCACTCCGTTAGTCATGACTCCGCAAAGGTACCAAGAAAGAGACAGAGCTTCCGTAGGAATACGGGTAAGAGGAAAAAAGGTTGAAGTTAGTCAGACAAGCACGGTTAATCGCCCGTCTCCAAGGATGCATCGCGACTACCTTAAGTGGACCCCTACCAAAGAAGCCCAGCCGATCCTTTTACCTCGACCGATGGTTCCGCAAGTTCCTCCAAGTCACCAAGGAAGAGGGGGCAAGAAGCCAAGGAAATTGGATGCCCTATCCACCCTCTCAGGCCACCGTCAAATCCTCCACCCAGAAGTTATGACCCCAATGCTCGTTGTGAGTTTCATATGGGTGGAATAGGACACTGGACCAACCGATGTTTCTAAGGCATAGAATCCAGGATCTAATTGATGCAGGCCTACTCAGGTTCGAGAAGGACGAAAGCAAGGTAAGGTTAATAAGAATGCATCTCCAGTAAAGAAAGGGAAATGTTGAAGGAAGCCCGCAGACCGATGTAGCCACTAAAGGGAGAGAAGGGTTGGACTCGTCACTGACTGGGAGACAAAGGTGGGCCACCTTAATTAGCCCATCTTGAGAGGCACAATGGGGGCTTCCTGCCAGTGGGTAACCCAAGCCCAAGGGTATGACGACAATAGAGCGGAACCGTCTGTGGTTGACTCCTATGGGGTCCAAGTTCGATAGATTCTTTCTTTCTCACAGTCGCTTCAGTCGCGGCTTCCTCTGTCGAACCGTATCTGGAAGTTGAAAAATCGAATCCCAGTCCGAAAGAAGAAGAAAGGGCTTGGCTTTCATCCCACGTATATTAACGGAATATCTGTGACACAGCTACCTTGTTCACCGAGATACCATTCCATAAAAGGGTCCAGGGCAGCAAACCATAAGCAAGGAGTCAGAGAGGCTCTCTTTTTCTCTTCCTCACACCTACGTGAGGGACACGTCTTCACTGGCTTCATGGCCAACTTCAGTCATGAGATGAAAGATCATGGCAAGATTGATGCCGATGCCGAGCGGAACCATCTTTTTGTGAAATGCAGATGCAGTGGTCGATTGCCTAGCAAAAGCCTTTTTCGAGTTTGAACGTTGGATCAGAACAGACCAAAACCGCCGGAAATAAGGCACCGGGGATTGGTTCAGAAAGGGATCCTGGAGGTGGTCGCTCATTCACTTAGCTGGAAGCACGCATTCATATCTGTCTTGGTAAGCAAGATTAGGTCAGTCTTCCTTACGAAGAGTGGGCATGATGAGAACAAATGGTAGGACAGGAATTCGTCCTAAACTCTTTTTTGTGTGTCATAGGCTGACCGCACGAGTAGAAGATCTTCAGGGTATGGTCCCTCGCCTCTATGCCGTTTCCTTCATGGGATCGCCCGATTTCAATTGAGGATGTTCCCCACCAAACAGGGTCAAGTCTCGCTTTCTATACAGAGATATGCCCATCAGATGAAAGTTTTTCACGCTCTCCAGGAACCTTGTTTGACTATTTTATTTTCATAGGCAAGACTAACTAGTAGTTCCAAAGAAAGGAGCATCTGGCATAGGCAGCAAACCTTGGGAAGGCTTTCTCCGTATGATCGGTTCTTTTTTCACATGTAGGTTCCTCCGCAGCAAAGATGGTATGGTCGATTGGCTTACGCTCTTACTTGGAAATGGTCTCAGTAGCGAAGTCAATAAAGAGGGTAGTCCTCCTAGCTAGGAAGTAGAATATTCATCTTACGATTTGTTTTTACTACGTATCATTAAGAACTAGAATACTAGGGCAAGCCCCGTTCCTCAATCAAAAGTCAAATCACCAAGCAAAAGGTAGGAATTGGGCACCGGAGAATGAAACTTTTACAATCAATCTGGATGGATGCAATACATTTCAACCAACGTCTTCCATCTTCGTCCTTTTCTCATTAAGGCAAAGCAAAGGAAGGTCTATATTTCTCTTACGCAATTCCTGACTACTGACTAGTCGTAGTTAGCCTAAAGACCGGAATCAGAGGTTTCGGGGCTGCTAGGCTTCTTTCTCATAGTAAGCTGTGGGTTCTTCAAGCTTTAGATACTAGCAGGTGTCTTTATCTAACTGCCTTTAACGGACCATAGGATCTTGAAAGGGCTGATGGTAAGCCCCGGTAGCTATATATGCTTCAGCTCTTTTTTAGGTGTCGTACATCGGGAACAAATCTCTTTACTTTGTATTTACTTTCCTGTTGTAGAACCATACACCAGACGTAAGTTTCATCTTGTTTTCATCGAGAGCTAGGCCCCTACAATTCACACAGAATTCAACACGTAAAGTATATAAAGCAGGGAGATTCAATCTATCAGTTAGCAGGATGCCTTATGCCACACAAAAACATTCCTTCAAAACCACCTTCTCTCATTATATCAGGTCAAACCTGGACATTAGCTCGATTCTTACACCGGAAAATGTGGCAAAGAATGAATTGATATAGGTGCTTATATCACAGATCAGATCGATTTGATTGAATGTAATAGATAAACAGAATAATGGCTCCATTTCAATTTAATGGGACGGTCCCTCTTCTCTTATATGTTATGTTCATTTTAATCTGTGATCGCTGCAAGCACCTTGTCGATACCAAACACTTAATGCTAGGCTTCCGCTGTCGGTCCGGACCGGGTGATGAAACTGAACGTACTTTGGTTAGTCATTCTGCTTGTATCGACTTCCGTCTGTTCAATACAGATACCTGTCATATTCCATAGCTGTTCTTTATTTTTCTTCCCTTGATCGTCACCTCGTAACCAAGAACTGCTTTCCCGGCGCTCTGCGAGGATCTTGCTACTTCGACTTCGTTGGTATGTATTGTCCTTGACACTTCGGAAATCGGAAAAGGCCGCGCAAGATAAATTGTTGATATGGATTCGATCAATGAAGAGGATTTGCACATCTGATATCCGCTTGTGAATGGCCGGTGGCTTATTTTGCTCTTTTTTTATTTTTCCATTCTAATAAAGTTTTGCTTTCTTTTTCCGGAAGTTGCAAGCATTGTTGATATCAAGAAATTAAATTACCGATTATCTAAAGTCATATTCTAAAAAGAGAATATATATAGCTTATCCATATTAGATTGAGACTTGAGACTCGAAAGTACGTAAGCTTGACACCCTTACTTATCTTACTCTTACAACTGGTAATAAACTTACCACCGTGGTACAGAACTTCGCTCTTTCAAGAGATAAACTGGGACTGCGGTACTAAGACCAAGACTAAAGAAACATAGAACCAAGAAATTATGTATAGTAATGGGACACAACCAAGGATTCTAAACGACAGTAGTGAAAAGACAGGAAAGTTTCTTCTAAAACTAAAATAAAAGGGCGATTGGTAAGATTCGCCTTAAGTGTCAGTTGGCAGACTTGAAGTCTGAAATCACGTGTTATGTGATTGATAACGACACGTCCTACAATCTACTGCTGGGAAGGCCTTGGATTCACGGGAACTTTGTTGTTCCGTCCACCCTCTATCAATACTTCAAATATGTCGACGAGGACAAAAAAGTACAAACAAAACAGTCTTCACAGATCGGAAGCCGGGGTCGAAGAAAAGCCCAATTTATTCCTTCCACAAGAAAAATGAAAATACCTTCCAAATTTCTCATAACGCCGAGATCTAAGCCCCGGTCATTCCGGCAGCTAAAAAGAGGAAAAGCTAATCTAATGTGGTCACTATTAGCGTCACATCTGATAGTGAAGAAGAGGCCAAATAGGGTAAACAGGCAATGCGCGTAGGCGTAGGTCTTCCACTATGACCTCTGGTGTGCCACTCGTCAGTTGAGAAACCTGGGGGAGCTATCTTCGTGGTACCAATGACTGGGGTCAGGGGGCCAATTATAATATAAAACAGGGCAACTTAAACATATGCTTTGAAGGTGGAGCCTATTGCTACAGAAGGGAGGCCAGACTTTTCCAACTATGGCCTTATTGCTAAGAAGATAATGCAAAAAATGGGCTATGACTTGGAAAATCCTGTCGGACTCAAAAATGGGAAGGGGATTAAGGAGAAGGGGCTTGACGAAGGCACAAAAGCAGACATTAGAAGAAGGGGAGGCTATCAGCTTTCCGACGTACGTTCTGGGGTACATCCCAGATTATGGAACGAGAGATGGGTCGGAATCTGAAGCTTATGAGTCGTCCACTACAGAAGGCTGAGACCCTGAAGTTGAACTGTCTTGCGAACCTTTCTCTAGCAGTAGCAGTAAACTTCGCAGCAGTCCTAATTTACTAATAGAGCTCCGACAGTGATGAATCAGGCGAGGAAGATGAAGAAAAACTCCAAGCCTTAACACGTGCAGCGTCAGAAAGAGAGGAGCCCCCTATTACGTAAAGCTCCTCCCACGGAAGACGAAGTAAAGCAGATCCATTTTGGCACGGACGATGAACCACGCCCGATATTCATCAATGCCCACCTTGCTCCTGAAGAAGTGATGTAGTATACCCAACCTCTCCAAGAGTTCCGTGATGTGTTTGCATTCCGCTATGCAGAGATGCCAGGGAAAAAATACGTCGCCGTCCATAAGCTCAAAATTCGGGAAGATGCAAAGCCGATAAAACAAGCACAGAGAAGGTTCCACCCTCTACTCATGGAAAAGATAGAGAAAGAAGTGCAGAAGCTTCGCAACGTCGGCTTTATTAGGTAGGGAGGAAAAGCACCCGGACGACCTCTACAGATTTGCCCATTCTGCACCCCTTTCGGCATTGACTCTTACCTTATATAGTCATGCCCTTCGGGTTAAAAAAATGCAGGATACGAAGTACAGTCTATGACGAAAATCTTCAGAGAGATGTTGCATAAAACCGTAGAATGCTACGTGGATGACCTAGCCGTAAAAAGCCATAAAAGAGTCGACCACTTGGCAGATTTACGAAAAGTCTTCCTTAGGCTTAGGTAACACAACTTGAAGATGAACCCTCTAAAGTGCTTCTTCGGAGTATCGTCAGGGAAATTCCTCGGATTCATAGTACGAAAGAATGGGATTAAGGTGTATCCCGCCAAAACAAAAGACATACTGGGGATGCCGTTTCCTACCAAGGAATTGAGAGGCTTCCAAGGACGGCTGGCACCCTCTGCCGCCTAGTCTGGTTGCCTTTGCTTCCTCAAGTGAGAGGCACACACCGTCGTTGACTCAGCGTGATATCTTTCCGACGGTTTGCTCTTGTTCTGAATGGTATTGAAGTTTGGTTCCAGAGCCGGTTACGGGCAGCCCCGGGACGACCGAAGGATGGTGGCCCTGCTTGGACTTCACGGTCCTAAGGAAGCGTGCAGGGAGGATACCCACAGTTATCCACACGGATTAGTCACCCGTTCTCTTCTCAGCCTGCTCCGCTGACAGGCTAGCTTCTGGGCGCTATGCTTCCCTCATCTGGGGGCGGATTTCCCCTCTCTCTATACCGGCGCTATTGTCTTTTCTAGTCTTGCCGTTGCCGTATATTGATAGGCCTTCTCCCGATCCTACTTGAGGCTGTTTAGCATAGAAGGACGTCCCTCGTCAGGGTGGGCTGCGTCCCGTAGGATTGGCTTAACTGGGCCCCTACTACCTCTTGCTTCCCCTTCAACTATACAAGCCGGACCCCTTCGACGTATAAGAGACGAATCGGCAGGCGGATTGGTCTTTGCGCCTTCTGGACGCGGCCATCTTTCCCTCCCACTATACACCTTGCTCAGATCTTCCCCGAGCGGATGGGCACTCGGCTTTCCTCCCCGCGCTGGCTCTTCCCCTGGCCGTCTCATTGCTACTGCTAGTTCTCTACTCTATAGTGACTCTGACTACTGGTTTACGGCTACTGCTACTACAGTTTCCCTATTACACTCTGACTATTGCACTCTTACTGTTCTCACTGAGACTGATATACTCTTAGTACTCTTCTCCCTATTACACTCTTAACGACTACTGGAACTCTACTCTCTTTTTACTCTTACACTGTTGACTGCTACTGCTCTTGCTTCCTTTTCTGTCACAACCCCTTCAAAGAGGGCATTCGATAGCAACCCCATCCCATCCATCTTATTCTTTTATCAAAGAAAGGCTATCGCTCATCTTGGTTCCGGCGTAAGTAATAAGGGTACAAAGGAAGAAAGAGAGTAATCTGAATGTGCAGCTGATTTCGATTGATTCTATTTCACCAACAAAGACTGGCACCGGGTAGACTAAAGTGAGAGCCCACGATAGGGGATCATTGTCTTCACCACCCCCGGTAACACCAGTCAAATCAGGTAAGGCAAAGCTGCTGTAGTCAGGGCAGTATATAAGGAAAGGAACTTAGTAGGATGCCGATAGAAGCTCCTGTTGGCGGGACACTGATTGATCAGCAAAAGACCTTACAAATAGAATTCGATTATTAATTTTGTTTAGGGCGGTAGTTACCAAGCTAAAAGCAGGTAAAACAAAACATCTTTTTGTTTTTGCGATTCCCCGATCATTTATCGATTTTCTGTCTTGTCTCCTGGTCCTGCTGCCTCGTGCTCCTCCACGGCTTTCTTTCCTGGCATCCTTTGTTGCTTGCTTTTGTTTGCTTTTTTATCATCGTTTTTTTGGGCCTGGAACTCGAATCTCGCTTTCTACCTTGGAAATAGTCGTACCGTTTGGCTCGGAGTTACAGTACACTTTCTGGATCGGGGATAGCTACTGAACTTTTATACATATGCAAGGATGTAAGTAGCTATCTTCTTTTCCGCCGGTACACTGATGTTGGTCTGCCTGTAGTAAGAAGCTCACGAGGCCGGGTTAATACATGAGTGAGTGCCAGGTAATTATGGGTTCTGCCGCACCTGATTCCCGAGAAAGGGGAAAGCATCATATCAATGAAGGAATGCAAGTGTAGTTTTCACCAGATCTAATGTCTGATTTCGACCTTGATCTATTTGAAAGGAACTGGCTTGCTACCATTTTCCTGTTGGGAAGTAACCCTTCTAGAAAGAGTAGGCTACTGCTCAATCTGAAAGCGGTTAAAAGAAAGACGGGATCTAAAGGAAGGCTATGAGAGCAGTTAGAGTGTAGCCATGTGCGAGCTGCTAGCCTTCTCGAAACGAAATTCTTCGATGCACCGGTAGACCTCATGTTCAGGCTGATAGGTTCTTTCCTATCCTGCTTAACTTAATAATATAAACTATCCGAAGTCAAGGAATTTGAAGAAGGCTCTTTGGCAGATTCTTTAGATCTGGATAGAGTCTTGCTCATTAAAGAGAGTTGTAGATTCCATTCCTAAGATCAAGATCAGGCGTCAGTGCCCTTCCCTTTTTTTATTCTATTAGTAAGGCGCTAAGGCTACAATTACAATCAAACTAAAGCAAGAAGCGAGAAAGTGTCTTTTGATTTTGATAAAGAAAGTGCTTTGATCCTGTGAGCAATCTAAGCCTCCCCGAAGGGGATTATTCGCTTGTAAGCATAGAATAGACTCAATTCCGATCGTGCAGCTAACCACTGCAAGTGACGGGGGGTGGCGCCCTAACGGATCTTAAGCGGTCTGATAAGAAAGATGTGAATTCTGGTTGAACCGCATGAAGCGAGGCAACAATTGTAGTATAATATAGTACAGTAGTTGTTGGAGAAAGAAAGAGATCGGACGAAAATGGAAGACCAGGTGTACAAGCAGGACTAGGCTTATTGGCCTAATGCTTAACTTCTTCATGACTTCTCCGCTCGGTGAGGTTTATTCGGCTAGGAAATGAGGTCTCAGAGAACCTTATCTTACGCCCGGAAGAAGCCCTGTCCCATTTACCGCCTGGTTCAACCCCATATGTTCGCATCAGTACGTCGAGGCACCGAAGGTGATAAAACCCTCTTTTCTCGAACGAGTGATTCGATATAAATATCCTTATATTTTAAATTAACACGGAAAATTGTCCTCGCCAGAGTTCACGATCTAAAAAGGAAGTGTTGTAGGCGTGATTAAGATTGTAGTTAGCCTGCTGCCCGCTCGCTACTGTCCCTCTCGTAGTCCCCAAGTCCCACTCATCATTGGCCCCTACCCTCTTTGGTAATCAAAAAAAAGGAATCCTTTCAATCGAAAGAAGCGCTCTAGCTTTGAAGTACAGGAATGAGAATTGATCAGACTCAATAGAATTTGATCAATCCTTTTTTCTGTCGTTAAGGTGGAGAACTGAACCAAGAATTCTCTTTCTTTATCATCAATCGAATCACTGTTCGCGACCAAGGATTCTATTTTATCATCAATCCAATCACCGTTCACGTTTTTTCTTTTTCTTATCAATGAATAAATCTCTTTACTTGTATGACTTAGATGTCTCGTATTTCTCGAAAAAGTGATTCGATTGATGGGATTTGGTATGATACTTATGAGATCGATGAGATTGATATTAAAAAATTTCTTCTTAGAACGTATTGATTTAACCCCATAAGCGGGACCACCACCCCATAGCATGTTGCCGCCAGAAGCAGAACCCCGCATTTCTTCTAGAAAATCTCCTAATTGTTCCAGAGCAACTAGAAAGAGATTCTTTAACCAGAAAGAATTCAGTTCAGATGTAGGATACCTATCCAGAAGTTTTCGCAACTCAATCATGTATGATGGAATCATCAAAGATTTGACCTTTTCGAACTCTGTCTGTAACTCACTATAGGCTCGGGAAACAAAGAAAAGATGTGTACGAACGAGATATCCAGCAACAAGAAGAAGGAAAAGGATTGAATAGAGGAACTCCCGAACATTTGGCGATCTCAGATGTGTCGATATCAATGGTGGCTCATTATTTCGATGAATCATTTCTTCGGACATTGGAAGAACTTCCACTCCTTCTTCCCCCAAGGGAACTGCCTTCTTAGCGAAAAAGCATGTGTTAAGCATAACGTGAAAGGCGTGGCCCCAGTAGTGTTCGGAGATAGCGAAAGAAGAGCCTAGACAGTAGTGTCTCCGCTTGCAAAGCTGGTAACCTGATCGACTAAGAACCGATCTCAAGCTTGAGGAGCAAATGGGTGCTTTACTTGAAAGAAAGGCGTAATCGCATGCGCGCGCAAGAAGAGCGATCGAGGAACTGAATGAACTGGGGGCTACTTGGGCCTTAGATCTGGTCCGAGCGCATCTATTGGATCACGCTTGCATTTAGGAGTGATCAGTTCATCTTAATTCGAAATGAAAATATCGTAAGAGAAGAAAACCGTTGATCTAGTACGGGACCTCAACCGGTGGATCTGCCTTTCTTCGCGCATTTTCTGGCTCTGCAAAAAAACTGCGTAAAGTGAGATGTGTGATAGCTGGCATGGGACTGTTTACCAGCAGCTAATTGTGCATCGTGGTCTCTGTGTGTGAATCGTGTTCTAAAAGTGATAGGGTGCTGATAAGCGCTTCCCCTAATGCTACCAGCTTCCTCCACCGTCCGAGTCAGAGTCCTAGTCGGTATGGTGACAGCATATAGCGGCCGATTGGTCTGCGACACGCGCCTACCGTGGAAGCTCTCGCGACTGCTTTTTCCCACATTTGTTTGTGCATCTTTTTCCCATGCTTTTGTTTGGTCAACAACCAACCACAACTCTCGTTTCCTTCAAAAAGACTCCTACAGGCTTGACGGAGTTAAGCTGTCTGGAGGGAAGAATTCAATCTCAATCCATCATGCCTCAACTGGATAAATTCACTTATTTTACACAATTCTTCTGGTCATGCCTTTTCCTCTTTACTTTCTATTTTACACAATTCTCCTGGTCATGCCTTTTCCTCTTTACTTTCTATTTTTCTATATTCTTACTGAGATCGCTATGGTATGTCCCTTATGAGAAATCTCCATCATGGAAGAGAGTCTTTTTTTACTTTCTATTTGAGCCGATCATTTATAAGATGAAACTTTTCATTTTTTTATGGAAATTTTTCCTAACCTCTCTGACTAATCCAAGGCCTCATTCTTGGAAAGAATTTTTTTACTGGATTTATGAAAGATTTAAAGTTATATATAGGCTTTACCTTCTTCTTTTGGCAGAACACAAAAAAAAAAGAACGAAGAAGTAAGGAAATGAGACGACTCTTTCTTGAACTATATCATAAACAGATCTTCCCCTCCACACCAATCACGAGTTTTTCTTCATTCCTCTCGTATATCGTC